ATGAATTGGTTGTTTTCTACTAATGCTAAAGAAATTGGAACCCTATATTTAATTTTCTCTATATTTGCTGGTATGATAGGTACAGCTTTCTCTGTTCTTATTAGATTAGAACTTTCAGCACCTGGAGTGCAATTTTTACAAGGGGACCATCAATTATTTAATGTAATCATTTCGGCTCACGCTTTTATAATGATTTTCTTTATGGTAATGCCAGGATTAGTGGGTGGATTTGGTAACAAAAGTTCAATTATGTTTTTTATTAATAATAATTATAATAAACTGAATAAAATATTAATTAAATTTTATTCTACTTTAAATAGCAATAGCAAAGATAATTCAATAGAATTTCAATTAAATAAAACTTTAATAAATAATTCTAAATTAAGATCTTATTTAGCAGGTTTAATTGAAGGTGGTGGTACATTTGCAATACATGATAAAAATTCTAAAGCTAAAAAATATAGACCTATGATTATAATAGTTTTTAATATAAATGATTTACCTTTAGCAGATTATTTACAAAAAACAATAAACTGTGGAAAAGTATATAAAAAGCCAAATAGAGGCTATGTATTATGGCAAATACAAGATATTGTAAGTGTATTTAAAATTATCACTCTTATTAATGGTTATATGCGAACACCTAAAATAGAAGCTTTACATCGAACAATTAATTGAATAAATGAATATATTAAAATTAATCAATTCAGTGATTTAACTTCAACTAAAGAAATTATTTCTAAAATTAATTTTCTAGAATTAAAACCTTTAGATTTCTCTGAAATCGATAGTAATGCTTGGTTATCAGGATTTTCTGATGCAGATGCTAATTTTTCAATTAATATTCATAAAAGATCTAACAAAAATTCTACTAGAGTTCAACTATATTATCGATTAGAAATAAAACAAATTTACCATAAATTAGATTCTGATGGAAATAAAATAAGTTTTTTTTATATTATGAATAAGATTGCTAGATTTTTAAATGTTAGTTTATATTCTAGAAGTAGAATAAATAAAGATAAAGAATTTAATAGTTTTATTTTAATGACTCATAATAAAGAGAGTTTAATTAAAATTATTAATTATTTTGAGAAGTTTCCTTTAATTTCTTCTAAATATTTTAATTATATAGATTTTAAATATATTTTAGAATTACAACTTAAAAATAAGTTTACTACTTCTTACTTAGAAGAAGCTATAAAAATTAAAGAAAATTTCAATAGAACTAGAACTAACTATAATTGAATACATCTGAATAATTGTTACTTAACAGAAACATAAATAAAGTTGCCGTGGTCAATTGCAAAATTGATCTTATTACGTCACTATATGCGAAAAAGCCTTAAAGTCAATTTATATTATTATCTGAAAACTTTATTATATTTAAAATATTAATAAATTTATATTATAAATATAATTTGAAGCGTACAGTTAACAATAAATAGTAAATTGAATTAGAATTATCTAAATAGGTGATCCGCAGGAAACCAATTTAATTATAAATTTAATTATAAATTTAATTATAAATTTAATTATTGTAGGATCCTCAGAGACTACACGTGACGCGGTTTACATTTTTAGTAAACCTGAAGATATAGTCCAATCATATTCGAAAGAATAATGTATAAATGAACTACCTATTACCTGTACAATGTGGAGCGCCTGATATGGCTTTTCCTAGATTGAACAATGTATCATTCTGGTTATTACCACCTTCATTAATCTTATTATTATTAAGTTCTTTAGTTGAAAACGGTGCAGGTACAGGATGGACAGTTTATCCACCTTTATCTAGTATCCAATCACACTCTGGTGGTAGTGTTGATTTAGCTATTTTTAGTTTACATTTAGCTGGAGTATCGTCACTATTAGGTGCGATTAATTTTATTACTACTGTATTAAATATGAGAACTAATGGAATGGGGTTACATAAATTACCTTTATTCGTATGGGCTATTTTTGTAACTGCTATTTTATTATTATTATCTTTACCTGTATTAGCTGGTGCAATAACAATGTTATTAACTGATAGAAATTTTAATACAAGTTTCTATGATCCAGCTGGTGGAGGTGATCCAGTATTATATCAACATCTTTTCTGGTTTTTTGGTCAACTGTGGCCCTTTAAATTAAATTTAATGCAACAAACTATAAGCGGGAATTTCATGTATAATTTATCAGATACTTTAAGTATAAGTTGCTTTATTAGCACCACTAAAGTAAAAATTCTGGCTCTTCCTTTATTATTTAACATAGAAAAGGAAATAAATGTGAAAAATCCGCAAGTAACCAAAGCGTTTAACTCGCAAGTAGGAACTTCAGAGGCCATACGTTTGTTAAATATAAATACAAAGCAAAATATAAATGACAAAATAAAATTTAATCAATGGTTAGCTGGATTAATAGATGGTGATGGTTGTTTTCAATTAAGTAAAAAAGGTTATGCTAGCCTAGAAATTACAATGGACATTAGAGATGAACATGCTCTACAAATAATTAAAAATGTTTATGGAGGTTCTATCAAATTAAGATCCGGTTGTAATGCTCTTAGATATAGATTACATCATAAATCAGGTTTATTAAATTTAATTAAGGATGTTAATGGACATATTAGAAATTCTAATAGATTAGTTCAACTAAATAAAATTTTATATAAATATGAATTAAATTTAATTTATCCTGAAAAATTAACCTTTGACAATGCTTGGTTTTCAGGATTTTTTGATGCGGATGGTACTATTTCTATAAATAGTGCTAATTCTCAGTTATCTATTTCTGTGTCTCAAAAAACAAATGAATTATTGCAACCTCTATCTGAATTATACGGTGGTAATATTTATATTGATAGAGGTATGTCTAAATCATTCAAAATTTATATAACTAAACGAGCTGAAATCCTTAATTTAATTGAATATTTTAAAATTCATAATCCTAGATCAGCTAAGAAGAATAGACTTCATTTAATTCCTAAATATTATGAGTTAAAAGATCTTAAAGCTCATAAAGCTTTGCCAGGAACTTATTTAGACAAAAGTTGGCGTTATTTTCAAAAAAAATGGTTAAAATTTGAAAATGACGATATTAGCTAAATAAAATATTTATATTTAAAGAGATGGTCCATGCATTTTTTATAAAATAAAAAATGTCAGCACCCAGAAGTTTACATTTTAATTATTCCAGGATTTGGAATAGTTAGTCATATTGTATCTACATTCTCTGGTAAACCAATATTCGGTTATCTTGGTATGGTATATGCTATGTTCTCTATTGGGATTTTAGGTTTCCTTGTGTGGTCTCACCATATGTTCTCAGTGGGTATGGATGTAGATACTAGAGCGTACTTTACTGCAGCTACTATGGTAATTGCTGTACCTACAGGAATTAAAATCTTCTCTTGGTTAGCTACATTATACGGTGGTAGTTTAAGATTTACTACACCATTGATATTCACAATAGGATTCTTAGCTTTATTCACTATTGGAGGTTTAACTGGAGTAGTATTAGCTAATGCTGCTTTAGATATTGCATTACATGATACTTATTATGTAGTGGCTCATTTTCATTATGTATTATCAATGGGAGCTGTATTTGCTTTATTTGCAGGATTCTATTATTGGACACCTAAAATTATAGGAAGAACATATAATGAATTCTTAGGAAAAGTTCACTTCTGGACATTATTTGTTGGGGTTAATTTAACATTCTTCCCTCAACACTTTTTAGGATTGGCTGGTATGCCAAGAAGAATACCTGATTATCCAGATGCTTTTGCAGGATGGAACGCTATTTCTAGTTTTGGTTCTCTTATCTCTGTTGTTGCTACTGTTTTATTCGGATATATTATATATGATATATTTGTAAATGGTAAAGAAGTAAATAATAATCCATGGGCAGTACCTTCATACTTTACTTCTTTAACACAATTTGAAAACGAAACAGATACATCTAAAACAATAGAATGGGCATTATCAAGTCCTATACCATTACATGCGTTCAATATGTTACCTGTACAATCTTAATTGTAAAATTATATAATTAACAAATTAATTTTTATAATTATACAAATTTTATTTATTTAATAAAATTAATATTTTCATAATTTTCAAAATATTTTTAATAATTTTATAAAATTAAATTTTATTATTAATATTTATCTCTCCTCCAATTTAATTTTAATTTAAAATTAATTATTATATTATTTCTATCTTAGAAAAATATAAGTAGATAATTAATTTAAGTAACTTAATCATAAAAATACAATATAAATTTTTTAATATAGATTAAGTATTTACTCTAACTTAGCACAAATATACAATATAATTAAGTATTTTATAAAAATGTTATTAAATAATACAAATTTATTCATAAATTCTCCATTAGAACAATTTGAAGTGACAAATTTATTAAGTTTTAATGCTCCTTTGTTTGGTTATATTAGTTTCACTATTACTAATTTAGCTTTATATACAGCTATTATTTTTTCTGTAATTGTAGGTTTACATTTTTTAGGAAATAATGATACTAAATTATTACCTTCTAAATGGTCTATCTTATTTGAAAGTTTCTTTGCAAGTATTAATTCTATGGTAAGAGAACAAATAGGTAGAGAAATTTATTTACCTTTTATTTATTCTTTATTTTTCTTTATTTTAGTATCTAATTTAGTAGGTAATATTCCATATTCATTTACTATAACTACATCAGTAATAGTATCTATTGGTTTATCTTTTACTATCTTAATTGGTGTTACTATACTTGGATTATATATACATAAAATTCATTTCTTCTCTTTCTTTATACCTGCTGGTACACCTTTAGCTTTAGTTCCTTTATTAGTTTTAATTGAATTAATAAGTTACTTAGCTAGAGCTTTCTCATTAGGTATAAGATTATTTGCTAATGTAGTAGCAGGACACACTTTATTAAAAATATTATCAACATTCTTATTTAAAATGTTCTCAGGTGGATTAATAATATTTATATTAACTTTACTACCTTTTGCTTTATTTTTAGCTATTACAGGATTAGAATTAGCTGTATCTTTTATACAAGCTTATGTATTTGTACTTCTTGTATGTTCTTACATTAAAGATGCTATAGAATTACATTAATTTATTTCTAAATTAATTATTATATTATAATTAAATTATTACCCTCCTAATTATAAAAATAATTACTTTCAATAAAAAATTCATTATTAAAATTTAAATGATAATTAGTTTTAAGTATTAGTAAATATAAGATAAGAATTTTTATAATAAATATTATTTAAATTTATCTTAATATTATGTAATAAATATTTAGATTTATTAATAATTAGTATTTTAACTAATATGTTACTGAAATTCTTAGAGAAAATATATTACTATAAAGTTAAATATTAAGTAAAGATAAAATTTAAAAATTCAAATAATTTATTACAACTAATAATAGTTTTAAAGTTAAAAGTCTATTTATTTAATAAACTTAATTTAATTATAAATTTAATATAAATTTCTCTTTAAAAGAGAGTTAGGAATTCTAATGCTGGAATTTAACTACTTTTTATTTATTTTATTATTAAGTTAAGAATTATAAAAATAAAATTTATTAACTGTCAATAAATTAGAATAAAAAAAAGGAGTAAATTAGGAAAGGTTCAAGGTGATTATAATTCATTAATTTTTATAAAAATATAAAAAAAAAATAAAAAGGATAATGTAATTTATAATTAATTTAAATAAATAATTACAAAGTAATTTGTGAGAAACATTAAGAAAGTATTTATTAAGTTATTATTTGTAATTAATATATCTTAAATTACAAAAATCTAACACTAAAGTTTTTGTTACTATTAAAATAACTAATATGAAAATAGTTCTCTTTATTTAGCCTAAAATGTAATTAGTTAGATCAGTTAAATATTAATTATACTAATTATTATACATTAATGTAATAAATAGTTTTATTAATATTCTGCAAGAATTGTCTTAAAGATATTCTAACTCAAACTCAACAAACTCAATATTAAATATATTTTAATATAAATAAATTAACTTATATTTAATATCTTTATTAATTAATATATCTTTATATTTAATTAAATAAAATAAAATATATTAATATTGACTGAAATAGTTTAACGGTAAAACGTACCCTTCATGACGGTAAAACATAGGTTCAATTCCTTTTTTCGGTATATAAAATAAAATATAATTCAATAATATTTATTACATTTTCAAATATACATATGTTTTTTATACTTAATTTTTAATATAATATATATATATATATATATTTATTTCTTTAAAAGAGGTAGGATTAGTTTAATTGGTTAAAATGACGTCTTGTGGCGACGATGTTCAGAGTTCAAGTCTCCGATTCTACCCTTAAAATTAATAGTTAAAAGAAAATAAAATTTTAAAATATAATTAAAGTAAAATATAATTTATATTATTAAATTTTAATATAACAAATAATATTTATTTATAAATAATTAAAAAATAAATAAAAAATATAAAAAGGTCATTATAAAAGTATCGATGACAATATAGTTTTAACATCAAACAAAAATTTAAATAATTTATAAGTATTTTAAAGGGGTTATTAAGGATAACTAGCAAATTTATAAAAAAGGAGGCAAATTGCCAAATGCCTACACATACTTCTAAATTGATTAATTAAAACTAAATTAATATTTTAAATATTATATTAATAGGTAAGATAGTAAATATATTAATTTAATTATTTTAATTATTTCATAATTAGACTTACTATTTTATAGTGAGATTAGTAATTAAAGTGAGGCGATCCTAAGGGAAACCTTTTTATTATTACTTCCTGAAGTAAAACATTTCAGTAAGGAAAGGAAAGGAAATCAACCGAGACTCCGAAAGTAATGGTGAGTGAAATCGGACTAGCCTAACACCTTTACATAAATAAAAACAGTACTCTAATTAAATATTAAGTAAACTCTTAAAGCTAAAATAGATTTTATTTGAATTTTAAGAGAGAAGTGAAGCGGCTAAGGTGGAAATTTAAGCTGTAGAGGCTTTCTTCGCAATATATTTTTATTTTTTAAAAATATGCTTAATATATAAAATTAGAATGAATTAAATAATAATATTAATTCATAGAAAATGTTATTGTATTTAATTATACAATGCATAAATATAAGGTGAAAACTGTACGATAATAGACCTGTATTTTTATGTAATAGTATTATATTAGATAGTATTCTTTAATATATTGTTATTATTTATTTAAATCTTATCTAATAAATATTAACAAATAATTAATATTATAATTTAAATTATAATATATTAATAAAATTCTATTATCTTTGAGTTAATTCTTACAGATATTTTATTAATAATATACTATTGAAAATAATGGTGTGTAATTAAAATATATCATCATTAATAAATTAACTTTAATAATTAATTTTATTATAATTAATTTTAATATAATGATATATATTATAATATTTTATATTATAATAAATTACAAATTAATTCTTTATAGAATTAATATAAATAAGTACGATGAGAGTTAACTTGTCGGAATATAGGGGAACCATCCTCTAAGGCTAAGTATTATAAATTTAGCGATAGTGAAATAGTACCGTGAGGGAAAAGTTGAAAAGAGTGTGAGTAAATACACTTAGGTAGAAATGGAAAAAAGATACTGAATGTACCTACTCTTAAAAGTAAATAACGCAGTGAAATAGACTTGAATTAGTAACTCTATAAGCAGTCGAAATTTTATTTATATAAAATGACGGCGTACCTTTTGCATAATGGGTCAGCAAGTTAATAGAAGTAGCAAGGTTAAAAGCCTAAGCGAAAGCGACTACTTAGTTAGTAAGTGGGTTAAGTTACTTCTATTAGACCCGAAGCCAGGTGATCTTTCCAAGACCAGATTTAAACAGATCGAACGGGTGAATGTTGCATAATTCTCCGATGAGTTTTGGAAAGCGGTGAAATGCTAATCTGACCTGGTGATAGCTGGTTTTCTACGAAACATATTTAAGTATGACATCTACATAAAAATTTATGGAGGTACAGCACGGTAATTCCCAACAAATATTAAAAATAAATATAATTTTATTATATTAATTTTGATAGGAGTTTAGGTTGTGGGGACCTCGAAAATCTTACCAATGGAAATGAATCTCGGAATTACATAAATTGGTGGTAGATATTCAGACTATTCATGCTAAGTTGAATAGTCAAGACGGAAACAGCCGAGAACACAAATTAAGGTCCCGAATGATTATTAAGTGAAATAAAGGATGTGACATATTGAATGCAGCTGAAAAGTGAGCCTGGCAGTCGCTAACTTATAATGAACGTGTAACAACGTATCAGCCCTTAGATAGTTGCACCGAAGATTTAACGGGTCTAAAATAATCAACCGATATTGTGTTAATTTTAAATATATTTTTATTTAAAATTTAGGTAGTAGAACGTTCAGATAATTGAGAGTATATTTCAAAAATCCAAACCAACAATTAACAGTGTTTCATTGTTTATAGGAATCTGAAGTGATAATGCTGACATGAGTAACGTAAAAAGAAAGCTGAATTTAGAATTATATTCTAATAAAATAAACTTTCTCGCCGAATACGAAAGGGTTATTAGCTAAAGATTAATTCGACTAATGTTAATGCGGTCTCTAAGGTACAAAACCAAAGTTTTGACTGATGAGTAAAGCTTTGAAAGCTCTGATGGAGAATATTAAATTACAAAGAATGAAATGTAAAAATGTAAAAATTTTTACATGGAAATAAGTTAAATTAAGTTGAAATTTTTAAGTAATTTTAATAAAATTTATACTTAATGTTCTATTGATAGATGAATATTTCTCAATTAGTAATTAATATTAAAATAGAGCCAGGAAAAATATGTTTTTGAATAACTTAATCTTATAGATAAGTATGTTAAAATTTTAGACCTTAGAGTGAATATTCTAAGATAATCTATCAAAAATAAATATAATAAAAATATTTAATTTATTTCAAATTAGTCATTTGAAATATAATTTCTTATTTGTTTATATTTAGTTTAACTTAAAAAATAAATATTTTATTTTTAATTGGATAAGAATTAAGAATAATTTTATTATTTTTTGACTTATTAATATTATTTATTTAATGGTTACATTTTGTAATAATATGAATATTTTTTTAAGCCCACCGTACCCTAAACCGACACAGGTTCGTAGGTAGAGAATACTAAGGCGTAGAGCTAAAAGTTGTAAAGGAACTCGGCAAATTATCCTCGTAAGTTCGTCAATAAGAGGAACCACTTTCTAACTTTAATAACTCCTGTTAATGTAAGTCTTAAAAAAGTGGTGGCACAAAATCGGAAGCCCCGACTGTTTACTAAAAACACAACTATCTGCAATGATGCAAATCATAGTATAGGTAGTGAGGTTTGCCCAATGCCATCAGCATAAGAGACGTAATAGGAAACTGTTAAATATCGAAAGCCTGGTTAATAGCGGTCTTAACCATGAGGATCCTAAGGTAGCAAAATAAATTGGCCATTAAATGTGGTCCAGTATCAATAATTTAACGATGGCTTCACTGTCTCTACAACTTGCTCAGTGAAATTGAATTGTGAGTGCAGATGCTCACTACTCGCAGGGGGACGGGAAGACCCTATGCAGCTTCTACTGTAGTTAGTCATCACATTTATTACCTTCATACTTTAGTAACCAGATAATAGGGAAGTCGATTAGACATAATATGGAAAACCTTATAACTGAAGTTGGGTTCATGTTTACCTTTCTATCTTTATAGATATTTAGAAAGGGAGAGCTGACTAATTGGCAGTTTGACTGGGGCGGTCGTCTTTAATAGAGTAGCAAAGTACATCCAAGTAGATTAAAATTAATTAAAATATTTTACTAAACTTTAATAAAAATTAAATTAGTAAATATTCAGACAAAAAATTAATTATAGTAAATAAAGTAATTTAATTACTAAAAATTCAAATTTATTATTATTCATTAGATAAGGTATGCTAGAAATTAAATGGAAGTTAATAAACCAGTGAATAAGGTTTTGGAGAGCGCAATGGCGGTAAGCATGCTTAACTGAAAGACTTAAAAGTCGAACAGATACGTAAGTAGGGCATAGTGACCCCTCGCTATATAATGGAATAGACGGGGATCAATTGATAAAAGTTACGCTAGGGATAACAGGCTGATAGCCGGCGAGAGTACACATTGTCCCGGCTGTTTGGCACCTCGATGTCGACTTAACCTATCCTCCAGGAGCAAAATCTTGGAAGGGTTCGGCTGTTCGCCGATTAAAAGGTTACATGAGTTGGGTTTAATACGACGTGAGTCAGTATGGTCCCTATCTTCTGTGAGAATAAATAGTAAAAAGGGGGAGACCTTCTAGTACGAAAGGACCAATAGGATGTGTTTCTCTAGTGCACCAATTGTTGAAAACAATATATATTTAGATCTGAAAAGATTTCATATTTATTAGTGAGTATGCACAGTTGGGTAGCCACAAACATATTAGATAAGAGCTGAAAGTATATCAAGCATGAATCTATCCCCTAGATACTATCAAGGATTTCTTTTTGTTTTGTCTTAAGGAGGGTTTAACTTAAATATTCCTATAATTTAAATCCATTTCTGAAACCTCTATAAATATATATTACAATTTATAGTTAATAAGACAGTTTATATTTTAAATATATATATATATATTATATTTATTTACTACTATAATATTTTTGTTACAATATTATAGAATAATATAACAAAAAGAGAATTAAATCCTTAAAAAAAAGAAATAGACCATTTCTTAAATAGGATGCAAATGAACTTTATGAAAATAATGTAGTTTAGCATTACTAATTTTTTTAAATAGACTTGATGTTATAGGTTGTCACAAATTTTATTTTTTTTTTTTAATCTTTAAGATTATTAATTTTATTCTTATGGATTATTTTAAGAAGTTAGCTTAGTGGAAGCTGTTTAATTATTTTTATAAATAATTATTATTAAAATAATTAATTTTAAAAGGTTCAATTCCTTTACTTCTTTGATTTTATTATATAAATTTTATTTTTATTTAATAAAAGAATTGATTAAGATAAATCTTAGTATACCTATTTATAAAATAAATTTAGAGTAAAATATACTTTATATTATATAATATATGATATATAATATATAATGTAAATTTATTTTACAAGGTATTAGACTCACATATTAATTATTAATTTAAAATTAATATGATTTATTTTAAATAAATTATGTATTATACAATACATAATAAAGTTTAAGAGTAGAAATAAACTAAGAGAGACTGATATTTTAATATAAATAAAAAATTATGTTACAAAATTTTTCAATATTTAATACTATTTATAATGATGCACCACAACCTTGGCAATTAGGTTTTCAAGATAGTGCTGCACCTGCATTTACTGGAATTGTAGATTTACATAATATTATTTTCTTCTATTTAATCGTTATCTGTGTTGGAGTTTTCTGGGTTTTAGGTTCTATTATGTATTATTTTAATACTAAAAATTCTCCTATAGTACATAAATATCTTAATCATGGTACATTAATTGAATTAATTTGGACAATTACACCTGCTTTAATTTTAACTGTAATTGCTTTTCCAAGTTTCAGATTATTATATTTATTAGATGAAGTAACTTCACCTACAATAACTATTAAAGTAATAGGTCATCAATGGTATTGGTCATATGAATATAGTGATTATGTAACTGATAGTGGACAATCTGTTGAATTTGATTCTTATATGATACCTGAATCTGATTTAGAATTAGGACAATTTAGATTATTAGATGTTGATAATAAAATGATCATTCCAGTAGATTGCCATATTAGATTAATTATTACTGGTGCGGATGTAATTCATTCATTTGCTGTTCCTTCATTAGGTGTTAAAATTGATGCTACACCAGGTAGATTAAATCAATCTTCTATATTAGCTGAAAGAACTGGAACATTCTATGGACAATGTTCTGAAATTTGTGGTGTATGGCATGGATTTATGCCTATAGCAGTTGAAGCAGTCTCAGTACAAGATTACTTAGCTTGGATAGATTCAGTTTAATAATATTATTTTCTTCTATTATATTTTAACTAAAGATATATTTAAATATTAATATATTAATTTATTATTAATAATTCCCTCCTAGTTTAAATATTTTAATTTATTAATATTAACCTATATTTATTGTTCTAAATTTTAACTTATTACATATTTTTGCAATGTTTTATTTTTTATTTTTATTATTTAAAAGAAGATTTATATATAATATTTATATTTTTAACATAAGGGGAAATCTGATAATTGGTAATCAGTTGTATTTGCACTACAAATATGATAGTTCGAGTCTATCTTTCTCCAAATTTAACTTAAATTTTTATTTTTATAATTATATTATAAGCTTCGGTGGCTTAAGGGTTAAAGCGTTCGACTGAAGTTCGAAAAACAGTGGTTCAACTCCATTCCGAGGCAAAATACAAAATAAGCCTGAATAGTTTAATAGGTAAAACGACTTACTTGTAATAAGTTAATAGCGGTTCAATTCCACTTTTAGGCACACTCATATTTAAGGAGTTATAGTTTAAACTCATATTTTAACGATTTAAAGTTTAAACTTTTATTTTCATGAGTTGTAGTTTAATTAGGGAAAACACCATTTTTTGGTAGTGGTTAATATCAGTTCGAATCTGGTCAACTCAGATAATTTAAAAAAAAAAGTATTTTATAATAAAATTAGATTATATTTCAATATATAAAATATTATTAGAAAATATAATTTATTATTTAATAAGTGTAATTTTACTATAATTTAAAATATTCTATTTTAATTTTATTTTTAAAGGAAGCAGAACTCGAGTGGTTGAGTGTCTCCCTTTTAAGGAGAAAGTCCTGGTTCAAGTCCATGTGCTTTCATATATTTTATACAAATATAAAATTAACAATATGAACTAAAATTTATATAAAAATATTTAATATATAAAAATATTAAATATAAAATATAAATACTGAATTAAACTGATAATTAGTTCTCTATATTCAATAAAATTTTTTCATTTATATATTTAATAAAATGTACAATATATAATTTAAGAAATTATTGAGTAATTAAATAAAGTAACAATTATTATATAATATTATTTATTATTTTATAATAATTTACTTTATTTATCTATTTAGCATAAATATTCGCCCATTGACCTTAAATATCTTATTTAATTTTCTAAAATTTATAAATAAAATAATTATTTAAATAATTTATAATTACAAATTAGAAATTGAATAATGACTAAAAATGTGCAAAATAAAAATTAAATTTAAAAAGATAAAATGTCAAAATCATCAATAAATTTAAATAATAAATATGTTTTACCTTCAATCTATTCAGCATATAGAAATAAATTAACAGTTGAACAGAAGAAATCAGATATAAGTCCTGAATATGTTTTATCTAATTATAATGAATTAAAAGAAGATAAGCAATTAATTCAAATTAAAGGAATAGGTAAAGCAATTAATAGACTGAATAACTTAACTAAACAAATTGAAACTTTTTCAGAAAGAAATACCTCATTAAAATTAATAAGTGAAATGCAAAGATTAAATAAAGAAAAAGTATTACCTGTAAATTATCATATGTTTAATCCTAAACCAGAAACTAAATCTGTAGCCTCAGAAAATTTAAACTTAGATTTAAAAATAGAGAATAAATATATAGAAAGTGAATTAAATAAAAATTATATAAATAATTTAGAAGTAAAATTACCCTTAAATTTATTAACTGAAACAGAAAAACAATTTAAATTAAGAAATTATTTACAATTAATAACAAAATTTAATAGTGATATTATTTCAAGTAAAAATATAAGTTATAAATTTAATAAATTAAATAATAAAATAATAACAAATATATATACTATATTACATTCTGCATTTTTAATTATGAATTGTACTATAAGTAAACCTAGAATGTTTTTTACTAATGATTTAATTATTATTAAATTATTTTATTTTCCAATAGCTAGAATTAAGAAATCTTTAGAAGTAAAAAAATTAGTAGTTTATAGAAATTTAATAAATTTTTTTAAATTATTTAAAATAAAAAATAGATTAAGAAAGAAAAGTAATAATAATAAAATTAAAACTAATTTAAAATCTAATAAATATACACTAAATAAAATTAATTCAATTAAAAATAATTTAAATTATGAATCACCATTTGTTTGAATAAAAGAAGATAAATTAGAAGTATTATGTGATATTTTAAGTAAATTATTACATAAACCAGTTCAATTAGAAATAGTTAGATTACATTATCCTTTCTATGAACCTAATATCTTAGCAAATATATTAGCTAAATTAACTAATTATATAAAACTAAGATATATTTTTAATAAAATATTTAAAATAGCTGTGATTAAAAATCCTACAAAAATGATTCAAAAAAATAGATTTTCTGCTTTACCTGGATATTTAACAGGTATCAGTTTTAATTTTGCTGGTAGATTACCTACTCAAAGAATAGTGCCTAGAAAAACAGTAAAAACTAAAAATATAGGAAGTGTCTCAAGAAAAAAAGCTATCTTAATAGAAACAGCAAGATTTAGTAATAAAAATAGAAGAGGATCATTCAGTATAACAATATCTACAGGATTCTATTTAGCTAATAATATAAAATAATTCTTTAATTTATATTACTTTATTTCTAATATATATTATATATTTTTTTAATACCTCCCTAAAATAAATTTATTTAATTATATATAATTAATATATATGAATTATACGCAGTAATATAATTTATAAAGTAAAAATAAATTCAATTCATTATAAAGATATATAATATATATTAAATTTAATTAAATAATGTAAACTCATTTTAGGTAATCTAAATATTTTATATTAATTTTTATTAATATTTTTAGATAGAGGTTCAATTCCTCTTGAGTTTATTCGCATTATTTGCGACTTTACTACTTTATAAAATTAATATTATACAAATAATAAAAAATAGAAATAATATTTCTAATTATAATTAATAATAAAGTAACGATAATATTTATTAAAAATATATTTATTATATAATTAATATTATATTACGTTTTAAATAATTGATTATTCTTACCTCATAAAATTAATAACAATAATTATTATATTAATATAAATTATTTTTAATTATTTCAGTATTGTATTATTAGGTAAAATTTTAAGGTAAAAACCTACTTGAATTAATTAAATTCAAGTTATCAAAGTCTTAAGTTGGAATATATAAAATATATAACTAAATATTTCGAACGTAAAATTTACGTAGACTACTAAAAATTAAATTTAAAAATTGAAAAATGGAAAATATATTATTAAATGTATTAGCTTTAGGAACACTTTTATCTAGTTTATTAGTTATATCTTCATCTAATCCAGTTATAGCTGTAATTTTTTTAATATCAGTATTTTTTAATGCTGCAGGATATTTAATTTTATTAGGTGTTGGGTTTATAGGTATTTCTTATATTTTATTATATGTAGGAGCAATTACTGTATTATTTTTATTTGTTATTATGATGATTAATATAAAATTAAGTGATATAGTTGAAACTGGTTCAGAATATACTAAAAATTATCCATTAGCATTAGCTATAGGTATTTTATTTATTTATGAAATAAATAATATTTTACCTTTCTCAATAAGTGATGTAGCTTTAATAACTGCTTTAACTGATTTTATTAATTATATTAATAATTTATTCTTATATCAAGATCATTATTCATTAGTTAATATTTTAAATACTTTTAATCCTTCTATTGCAGATATTTCTATAACTAGTTTCTTACAAATAGAAGCTATAGGACATGGATTATATACATATGGAGCAGCTTTATTAATAGTATGTAGTATAATTTTATTACTAGCAATGACTGCACCAATCTTTCTATCTAGAAAATCTAAATTTTAAAGATATAAAATTATCTATATATTTATATTCTAAAAAATTAATTAATAACAATAATTATTATATTAATATAAATTATTTTTAATACAAATAATAATATTATTATATATTTTATATATTATTATATTTTAAATAAAATATGTGATATATATTAATCTTGTTATATATATATTATTTTTATAAAACTATATAATTATTATCCCTCCGTTTTATTTAATTTTGTTTTAATTTTTATATCAGTATATAAAAGTATAGGTAACTATATAATAAATACAATAAACAAAAATGATATATAAATAAATAAAAATAAAAACAACAAATTGTAAGGTAATTTAAAATATTTAATGATTTTTATTAGTTTACTAATATTAATAGTGGCTATTGCCACACCTTCTATTAGAATTAATTTGTCTCCTAATTTATTTATACGGTTATCTGCTATAATATTTATTTATGCTGGAGGTATATCTTTCAATACCTTTTATATTCACTCAATTGAATCAGGTGTAGGTATATATAGTGGATTATATCAAGTAACTGCAATATCACAATTAATAGATATGTTAATATATTTAACAGGTAGTTTAATATTAACAGCTTGGCCAATATTTAATAAAAATTCAACATTAGAAATTAATTATGAAACAGTTAACAAAACAAATGAGGATAGAATAATGAATCCTTGTACAGAATATTCATTAATAGTAATGTTTAGTACATTAGGTGCATCTTTATTAATATCTTCAGCAGATTTAATATCTCTGTATTTAAGTATAGAATTACAATCATTTGGAGTATATATATTATCAACATTATATAGAGATTCTGAATCAGCAACATCTGCAGGATTAAAATATTTTCTATTAGGTGGATTATCATCTTGTTTAATATTATTAGGTATAGCTTTAATTTATTCTTATTCAGCTATTACTAATTTTGAATCTTTATATACTTTAATTTCAGTGTTATATAGTGATTTTAATAATTTAAGTGATATTTCTACTGGAATTGTATATGGTTTATTATTAATTTTAATAGGATTACTATTTAAAATAGCTGCTGCACCTTTACATAATTGGGCTCCAGATGTATATGATAATAGTCCAACAATAGTAACTATATGGTTAACAATTATGCCCAAAATCTCAATACTATTTTTAATATTAGAAATAATAAATGGTATAAATTTAAATTCAACATTATTAATATTAAATTCAACAGAAAATGTAGTAAATATGGTAACTTTTTTTGAAGATAAAATAATAGAAATAAAATATTTATTCTTAATAAGTGCTTTATTATCAATAATATTAGGAACAATAGTAGGTTTATCTCAAATAAAAATAAAAAGATTATTAGCATATAGTACAATATCTCATATAGGTTTTATGTTATTAGCATTAGTAATAAATACAATACAATCAACAGAAGCATTCATATTTTATATAATACAATATACATTAACTAATTTAAATACATTTTTAATATTATTAGCCTTAGGTTATTCTATAAATAGAAAAATATTATTAAAAAATAATAATTTAATTAATAGTGATATTACTTTAATTTCTCAATTGAAAGGACAATTCTTTAATAATCCTTTATTAAGTATTAGTTTAAGTATTTGTTTATTCTCTATGGCTGGAGTTCCACCTTTATTAGGTTTCTTCTCTAAATATTTTGTATTATATTCAGCTATATTTAGTGGTTATTATTTATTATCAATAATAGCCATATTAGGAAGTGTAATAAGTGCTTCTTATTATTTAAAAATAATAAAAATATTATATACTGAAGATACTAAAGAATCAAATATTGATAAAGTTGATAATGTAAATGAAGAATCAGTTATAAGTAATTTACATAGTTTCTTAATAGCTAGTTTAACATTATTAATATTATTATTCTTATTTAAACCAACATTAATCTTAAATAGTGTTCAATTACTATCTTTATCAATATTTAATGACTGTTAATGAATAATTTATTAATGTTATTTATTTTTGTGCCTATTTTAAGTTTTGTTTTATTAGCTCTTAATGTCTTATTAGCTCCTAAGAATTCTTATGAAGCTAAAGTATCTCCTTATGAATGTGGATTCTTAGCTATTGAAGGACAAACTAGATCTACTTTCCAAATACATTTTTATATTGTGGCTATGTTATTCTTAGTTTTCGATTTAGAAATTTTATTATTATTTCCTTTAGCTGTAACTCTTTATCAAGTAAGTACTTATGGTTTTGTAATAGCTTTAATTTTCTTCTTCGTATTAACAATAGGATTTGTATTAGAAATCGGATCAGGTGCTATATCTTTAACAGATAGCCATAAATAATTTTCAATTTTATTGTTTATATCTTAAAATATTTACCCTCCAATTAATTATTAATTTACAATTTTTTATATTTAACATATTTTATATTATTTAAAAGAAGTCTATATAAATTTATTGTTATTTTACTTAAAAAAATAAATTAAATAACCTATATAAAATTATACAGGGCAGGTGATCCGATTGGTAATGGTGGTTCTCTGTAAAAGAATTGGTCTACGACCGCAAAAGGTTCGATTCCTTTACTGCTCAATGAAATAATAAATAAAAAAACGAAATAAGTTTATATTAAAAAAAAAAATTTAAATAAATAAATAAAGACTGTAGCATAATTGGTTAATGCAGTTCGCTCATAATGGATATTATAAGGGTTCAACTCCCTTCGGTCTTATAAATTTAAATAAAGATATAAGAAAATAAAGAAAGGGTACTTGGTCGAGTCTGGTTTATGGCGCTCGTCTTGAAAACGAGTACTTCAAAAGAGTCGTCGGTTCAAATCCGACAGTGCCCGAATTATTTAATAAATATTTATAAAAATAGAAATATTAAAAATAATATAAAAGAGATATAAAATATTGTGAAAACAAATATAATAAGACAATTAAAAATTTAATTGTTCAAATTAAAGTAAGAATTTAATTTTGGTTCCGACTGAACGTTATTCAGTAGTTTTAAGACATGCAAATCTATTGTTTCAGAAAGTAAATTTAATAAAATAAATTGATGATATGAAATAAGGTGTAAAGGTGAGTATGGTAAATAAGATACCCTGTAGTCTTTGCAAATCAGAGATATTAAACCATTTGAAGAAAATAAAATTTACTTAAAAATTTTATGATTATTCTTGTATTATATTAAAATATAATTGTTTTCTAATATTACAACAAATAATTATATATAGACTAAAAAAGCAATATATAATTAGTGATATTATAAATAAAGGTTTAAGTTAATATTAGCTATTATACAAGAAAGGAAATTTTCCGCTATAGGATTCTATTTACTTTGATTATGATAGTTGGTAGGGTAACGGCCTACCAAGTCTACGATCAAAAGCCAAGCTTGATAGAGCAAATGGCCACATTGGGCGTGAAATACCCCAAGTAGTAATGTACTACCAGCAGTCAAGAATATTAGTCAATGCTCGCAAGAGTGAACTAGCTAACTGAATTCATAAATGTGTCATTTATGATAAGGTAAGAGAAAATAATGATATTATCTTACTATAAGTGTCGTCTAAAACTGGTGCCAGAAGACTCGGTAAGGCCAGAGACGCAAACGTTAGTCGTCATAATCAGGCGTAAAGAGTTTGTAGGCTGCTTTAAACATTATAAATATAAGCTATATTAATTTATGAAAAATTAAAGCTAGAATCTAATGGAGGATAACCTAAACAATATTATATTTAGTGATAAAATACGAATAAATATGATAGAGTACTAAAGGTGAAAGCTATTTATCTATTAAAGATTGACGCTGAGAAACGAAGGAGAGGATCGAAAACAGGATTAGATACCCAATTATCCCTCTCAGTCAACAATGAATGGTAGTTGTTAATCTATCTATTCTGTATATATTATTATTTATAATAAAATATATAGTTATAGATTTTAAGATTGGTGACGATGTTAACACGATGACCATTCCGCCTTGTGAGTAAGACTGCAAAGTTGAAAACAAAAAAATTAGTCGGTCTTGAAGCAAACGAAGTGAAGCATGTTATTTAATACGATAATCCGCGTAAAATCTTACCAGTTCTTGCATATACTCTTTGAAACTTATAATTAAGAATTAGAAGAGTAAAGTATTTTTTATTAAATACTGACAGGTGTTGCATGGCTGTCGTCAGTCCGTGTCGTGAGAAGTTTGGTTAAATCCGTGAACGGACAGAATCCCTGGTGTTAATTTTTACTTAACACACAATAGTATTCACAAGATACTAGTTGGGGCTAAGACAAGTCGTTATGGCCCTCATGAACTGGGCTATAGACGTGCCACAAAAACTTTTACAAAGTGATGCGATACTATTCTTAAAATATTAATATTAAGAAAAAAAGAGGAGCTAATCATTAAAGAAAGTTAAACTATTAGATATGATGGATTGTCATCTGTAACTCGGTGACATGAAAAAGGAATTTCGAGTAATCGTTGATCATTACGCAACGGTGAAGCCCGCATTCAGGATGAACTAACCGTCTGTCGCTGGGAAGGAGCTTAACTTGAAGGAAACCTGGATGAATATTAACTTATTTACAAAATTCTTCTTATCTTTAAGTTAAGAAGATGTTAATAATTATATAAAATATAATTATTTAATACAATATTTTAATTAAATATTGTATAGTTTATATTTAGATTACTAAATTTTAGGAATGTTATTTTTGCTTTTAATAATATTTGTGCTATAATATTTTTTTATATTAGTAACTTAATGTATAATTATAGTACTAATCTAATTTTGTAAAATTTGGAACTTTGTTTCATTATTTTATTAAACGTTTTTGTTAAGTTAATTTAATCCTTGTGAATTCATTTAAGTAACATCTCAAAAGTCATAGCAAGGTAGCCGTACTGGAAAGTGCTGCTGAATAATAATACGAAGAGTTTATAACCCCCCTCCAAAATTAACTTAAAATTATTATTTCAGTTTATATTATATTATATAATATTATATTTAATTAATTTATTTATTTAAAAATATAAACAAATTTATTTATTTAAAAATTAAACTTTAATTCTAAAATTCAAAGGGGGTTAGCTGAGTGGTTTAGCAGTAAATTTACACTTTACAGACAGAGTTTCGATTACTCTACTCCCTATTTGTTATATATATATTTTGTTTTTAATTTTTATAATATTAGTTATTTTTAAAAATAGTCTAAATATAGTAAAATAATAAATATCAATTATTTTTAATTAAAATATTTAATGAAATATTTACTATAAAATTACAATTAATTTTTTAAATTATTAAATAATTATTATTTAAAATTTGATTTTAAAATCAAATATATATAAATTTTATATAAATAATAAAGATAATATATTTATATTAGTATATTTTTATATAATTTAAAATATATTATCTAAAATATAATTGAATGAATTAATAATTATTATACATTTATTGAACTGTATATTCAAGATATATATAATATTTATTAGTTTAATATTTTTAATATAATTTATTGAATTATATAAATATATATAATATAGTAAAGTAAAGTAAATTTTATTGTAATTTTAAGCTAATTATAATTAGTTTTTATTTAACATATTATTTCTTATCTTAAATTGTATAAATTTATATTAATTTTATTTATTACTAATAATTATATATTCACGAGTATGCCGTAATTAGGTAGCCGGGTGAATCTTAGGAATTCATGTTAATTCTAACGTAAGAGTTCAAATCTCTTTACTCGTAATAAATTAAAATTGATTTAACATTTAAAATATAAAATATTAATTTATTATTTAACATATTAATATTTATTATTATTAAACATAATATATTTTATACTAAAATTTTAACATCTTTAGCTGAATTTGGTAAAGCTTTTGCCTTCGAAGCAAGTGATTATTGGTTCGACTCCAATAAGATGTCTTAAATAGATTTTAGATTTTTAATTCAGTTTTATTTTACTATTTAAAATATTATTTTTCTGTAGAGTTAAGAAGGAATTGAACCTTAATATTGATAAACTTTGCAGGTTTACTACAGAACCATCTGTAAACTTAACCCTTTAAATATTAGTTAAGATTAATTTATATTTAATTCAATTTTAATTAATTATAAAATGCTTTAATAATAAGAATTATTATTTTATTTATATTTATTTATTTTGGTTAGAAAAGAAAACTTTGTAAAGTATATTCTCATATAAATATCAATTAATTTTAAATATTAAATAATAATAACTTCTTTTAAAAATCACTTTAAAAAATACAAACAATAAAAGTATGATATACTAAATATTACATTACAAACTCTTTAAAGATATATATAATATTTATTAGTTTTTAAAGAAACCCTCATTATCTCATTTAATGAAAAATATTTAATAATTTATATATTTTTCTTTTGCTTATTGCAGAGATAGTTCTTTAATATATTTTGATATACAAATATAAGAGCCTGAAAAAAAATTAAAAATAAAATAATGCCACAATTAATACCTTTTTATTTTGTAAATCAATTATCATTTGCATTTTTAACATTAATAGCTTTAGTTTATATTTTCTCTAAATATATTTTACCTTTATTTACATTCCAACAAGTTATAAGATTATATATTACTAAATTAAGTAATAAATCTTAATATATAATTGATTTATATTTATATATTTTATATTTAATTACTCAAATTATCTCCCCTCTAATAATAAAATAAATAATTCTATATATATGGATATATAAGAGATAGGATTATAAAGAGTATAGTATAAATGGTTAGTATCATGATCTCCAAAATCGTTGGTAGGTGTTCGAGTCACCTTGCTCTTGAATAAATTATAAAATAAAAAATTAACATCTTTATAAATTAGAATATATAATTTATAGTAATATTTAATACTAATTATAATAAATCATTTAATATATTATTTATTAATATTATACAATTTATCTTTTTTTGAAAAGGGTCCTTAGTTCAATAGGTAGGGCACCTAATTGTCGATTAGGCTGGTACCAGTTCGAATCTGGTAGGACTCGATTTAACTTATTATTTTAAAATTTAACTAGTTATATATTTTTACTTTTTTAAAAGAGTAGTTATCTACAGATATGAAAAAGAATTAAAATATAAATTAATGACTATAATTTTAATACCTAAAATAAGAAAAAATATTAGAGTCTTAGATTTTGAGTTTTTAGGCTTTTCCTCCGAAGTATTTAAATTAGTATTTCCTTTTTTATTTAATAGATATTTAAAATTAGATAATATTAATCGAATAAAAATGGTAATAAAAGATAGAAATAATTGTATATTATTAACAAAAAGATTTTATAATATTAAAAATAAATGAGCAATGATTAATGCTATTACTAATTTAATTGAAGGTTATTCAAAAGTTGATAAAATCAAATTTTATATTTTATAATTATATGAATAAAAATTTAATGATATGAATAAAGATTGAATGATATGGAATAATTTTTAATTTAAAATGTTATGAGTAATAATCTTGTTTTTGAATATTCTATTAATCAAAGTTTAAATAGAAAAATATTATTGAGTTGTGTTGATGATTTCTTAATTTATCCTCCTCTTTTTTTTTTTAATAAATAATTATAATAATTATAAAACATTTTCATATCATAAAAGAGTATTATAAAAAAAAATTTGGTATAATGCACCTCCGAAAGAAATTAAAAAGAAAATAAAATATGAATATATATAGATTTTACGGTCACTTCTTACCTATTAGTTTTAATTATAAAGATTTTGGACAAGTTATGTATGAAAATAATGTGACACAAAAATATTTAGTGCTGAAAATTCAATCTAGAAAGGGAATTATCTATGAGTTTAATTACTCTGAGAACAAATGTGAAGTGTATGCTAAGGTTAAAACAAGCATCTATTACAGCTGGATTGATGAGTTTGATAATAAGGATGATTACGAAACTTTTTGTAGAACATTTAAAAATAAGAAATATTATTTTGAAAAAGGTAGATTAATAAAAGAAGAACGATTTAAATAAATTCGTTTTGGGAGCTAATAAATATGCTTCCATATCTGAAAGAATTTACAACTAAAAATAAAATGTTAAAAATATTAAATTAAATTCACTTAAAATTTTAGGTATTTTTTGTTTTAATTTAATCTAGCTACAAAAATTCAGATGAGAAGAAAAGTCGTATTAAATGCTTGAATGTCTCTTTATTTTTGTTAAATATTTAATGTCTATTTAAAATTATTTTTATGATAAACCTGAACCTAAATTTTCCGCTGGCTTAAGAAAAATGTTTAATAAATAAATATTACATTTTTTAAATAACAATTTATTAAAATACCGTTTGATATAATTAAAACTATTATAATTTATTTAATAGTAAATCACCCCTCCTAAAATATGAAAAAAGATTAGATTAAAAAAATAATAATGTTTATAACAGAAAGAGAAAGTTTAATCTCTTTAAAGTTTAGTTTAAGAATAAACTAAACTTTATTTCTTTATGTAATTTTTTTTTAATCTAAAAGTATTTTATCTTTTTCATGATATTTATAGACTAAAATTCTTTTATTATTTATAATACTTAAGTTATAAGATCTTTTTTCTAAGATAATTTTCGATGAGGTAAGATCTTTATACCATTTTAAAGTTTCAATATTAAAACCTTTGCTATTATAATTTAATAACCCTTTAATTTTATCTTCATTTATTATAGATCTGAAAGCTTTTGCAATCCTCTAATTTTAGTTTTAGTAAAATCTATCGAGTCGTTTAAAATAGCAACATAAAATTTAGGAGCAAGAAAATAAAATCTGTCAAAAGGAATAAACTTATTATCCATTTTATTGTTTTCAATCTTTAGAAAACCTAGTTTTAATGGGTCTACATGATTTGCTTCGAAATTAGTTTTATCTTCGTTATTATTAAAACTTATATATAAACTATCTGTATCAGTATAATGAAGATTATAATTTAAATTATTTTTATATTTCATCATGAGAATTCTTCTGTAAGCAGTTACACTTGAGGCTATTGATATTGAAATATCTAAATCAATACAATGCTCTTGGTAAAATAGAGAATTATAATTATCTGGTAAAAACTGTATCAACAGTTTATTATCTAATTCTAATATATCCTCAATATTGCTTTTTTCAATATAATTACTTAATACCTGATCATTATTATTTATAACTAAAGTTTTAAGAAGATATTGAACCATTCCGAATCTACCATATAAACTATTCATTAGATTTTTACTAATTAATCTTCAGATTTGATCTTTATTTTTATCTGCTTCCATTTTTATTTGATATAAATCATCAATATAAGAACTGAAAATATTTCCTTCTTTAAATAAATATCCAGAGATTATTTTTATTTTATATCCGATCTTTATTGCTTCTTTAACCTCTTCGCTATGAAACCAACCTTTAAAATTTTCTACCGGAGAAAATGTTCTAACAGTGTAAGATCTTACATCTCTTCTAATTTTAAGGATAGGATGTCTAATATCCTCTGGGCAATCAACCTCACAATCGATAAATCCGAAAATATTTTGATTTAATATAGATTCTAATTCATTAATGTTTAAGTTATTTAGATTTTGAAAACTTATAAATTCTCCAACTGGATATTTATACTTTTTTATTGCAGCAGGATATAAACTATTTATGTCATAACACATTATATTTTCACCATACGGTATATAAGCATCGGTAGAGCCTCCTGTATAAGATTGTTTAATATCTCTAAATGGAACTCCTTTAATTATAGGAATTGTATCAGCAGGCATATAATTAGATTTATATATTCTAAACATATAGCCGGTAATGTAGGAGTTTTTGAAATGTTTACATGCCATTTATCATAAATTATATTTCCAAATTTACTAATAATTTGATGTAAAGCAATACAATCTATATCTACATATTTTAAAGTTTCATTTTTTAAGCTTCAAATTTTTATTTTGAAAATTTTTAGAGTAATTATTGTATTCAAATAAAGATACTTCAGAGTGATTAAAATATTTATAGTCAGGAGCTCCAATACATTCATAATAAGCTTCAAATGTTTCAGATTCAAATAGTTTTCTTGGAAATATTTCTTCAGGAGTCTCAATTTTAAAGCTTTTGTTTAACTATTTTATTTGTGTAGTAAAATTTTATAGTTATTATTTATATTATATTCTACTAAAAGAGTAATATTATTAAAGTAATAATATATGTTAGACACTATCATTAATCTTTAATAATTAAACTAAAGATGTTAGCGGCAGCAAAATACATAGGAGCTGGATTAGCTTGTTCAGGTTTAATTGGAGCTGGAGCCGGTATCGGTTTAATCTTCTCAGCTTTAATTGCTTCAACAGCTAGAAACCCTCAATTAAGAGGACAATTATTCGGATATGCAATTTTAGGATTCGCCTTAGCAGAAGCTACAGGATTATTCTCATTAATGATTGCATTCTTATTATTATATTCATAATATATTTATTTGGTTTTTAATATATAAAAATAAATGAGAATTTATATAAAATTATATTTAAATTCTCTCCTCCAAATTAAATTATAAATAAATGAAAATATACTACATATATATAAAGCGAGTATAGTTAAGTTGGTATAACCTCTACCTTCCAAGTAGATGTGATCAGTTCGAATCTGATTACTCGTACTAAATTTAATAAATCCAATTATTTCTAAATTATATTTAATATATTTCTTAGTTTTATTATAGAACTATGTATTCTCTTAGTTCAATGGTAGAACTACACTCTTCTAAAGTGTTAATTTTGGTTCGACTCCAAAAGAGGATATTCTTTAACAACTTAAAATTAGAATAATATTGTTACAGTGTAAAAAATAATATAATAATATTATAAATTGATAATTATTATAATAAACATGTTTATTCAAAATTTGAATATTTTTATATATATTAAAAATTAAATTAACTATCTTGATATTATATCAATAAATAAGTATTTATATTTTAATTCTAAAATACTTATGATTATTCTTATTATTTATATTATAAATATATGAATATGTTTTAAGAATAAAAATAAAAATAAAAAATAATAATGGAAAATAATGAAAATATGACAAATAATTTAAAATTGATTGTATCCTTAGCGAAAATAGGTACAGATAAGAAAAATAGATTGAATGTAGTATCTTCTGTTGTTTATTATCCTAAGGAAATTAATACTAGTGATATTGAGAGTTTAACGAATTTTCTTTCTAAAAAAAGCTTATTTTTTGTAAATACTAGATTTAAAGTTATTGAATTGGGATTTTTAACAGAACCTGCTGGAAGTTTAGCAATTGATAATAAATATATAAAATATTATAAAATTAATATGTTTAGATTTATTGAGGCAATACTTAATCCAGAGTTTAATTTTTATTTTTCAAATTTAATAACTAAAAGTTTATTAAAACCAGCCGGAAAAGAACGAAGAAGTTTAAAAGATCTATTACTTAATGATAATATGGAATATGATAATTTAATTCTTATATTTAATAATATTACATGGTCTAATATATTATTTTTATTTAGAACAATGAATATTATTATATATGGTGGTTCATCAACTAAACGACATTTATTATCAACTGTACAATTGAATTTAGTTAAATTTTTACAATTATTAAATAATATGTCTGTTGAACCAGATATTATTTATAAAAGTTTTACTGAAATGAACTCAGGGTATTCTAAAATTGACAAAGATTTATGTGATTATTTAAATAATGTCAAAATATCAAATTTAGATGATATATTAAAAGATTATACAGGAAATGTAAACTATAATGAAAATTATTATTTTATAATACTGTATAATATAATATTACAAAAAATTTTTGAATTAATTGAATTAAGAGATAATATATATAAATTAGAAATTGAAAATAATATAATAATTGAAGAAATTAAAGCTAAAAAACATTATAAATTAGCGGAATATTTAAAAATAGAAAATAAAAATGACAAAATAAATAGAAAAATTAATAATGCTAAAAAGTTTATTAAAGAACAAACTGATAAAAATGAAGAAAATATAAATTTAATATTAAAATATGAAAGTAAAATTAAAGAAATTCTTTCTTATATATATAAATACAATAAAACTTTATTTGATGAAAATGGGAGATTTTTATCTGATGACAAATTAAAAATTGAATTAATTAAAAATAATGTTAATAATAAAGAGATATTAAATAATACAAATAATTTAACAAAATCTAATAATGATATAAATTCAGATAATTAAAGTAAATCAAATATGAATATCAAAAAGAGATTTTAGTAGTAAAGTAGAAATTAAAGAATTAAAGATAAAAATATATCAACTATGCCTACAGAATCTATACAAAAATGTAGCTAATAACTTTAATGACAAAGAAAAAGTTAAAAATTTAATGGATATTTATTAAAATTAGAATGAAATATTAAAGAAAGTAATATAGAAGCTATAACAGCTAAAATAAATTAGAAAATGAGGAAAAATAATAATAAATCAATATCTAAATAATATAAAAATTAAATCTGAAAAATTATAAATTAATATGACATTGAATATTACTAAATCTTTCTCTAATATTCTTTCTATATTGGTACTAATGCTGATTGAAGAGGATGTATTTATACAATAATCTTTTTATTTTTCTTATCGAAATGGAGATTTATCTAATTCTTTAATTAATTAGTATGATGGAGAAAAATAACTAAGAATGGATTAGATTATTTTTTTATATTTAAGGAGCAAATTCTAAAATGAAAATAATATATCTAAGCAAATTTATGAAGAAAGAATTAATTGAGTTAGAAATAATTTAAATAAAATTATAAATTTAGATACTGAATTCATATTAAAAGCTGATTCTATTTTTAGTTTTACATCTTTCTGTGTAATTATTGAGATGTACTAAGGTTCAAAAAGGATATAGATCATTTACTTGTTTTTTTAGATGCTACTTGCAGTGGTATTCAACATCTTGTTGCTATACTTAAAGAAAATTATATAGGTAAAAGTTATTCTTATGCTTCAAATTAATATAGCTAATGTTGGTGAAATTTATTCTTAATTACTTGAACCTATTTATTAAGCTATTAATCAATATAGTAAAAATATTAACAGATAATGGTAGTAAACTTTACATTAAACCTAGCCAAAAAAAATATATTTACCTGAATTACCTAAATTAGGTAAATTAGATTTACAAAAATAATTGATTCTAAATATTTTTATAATATAAAATTATAATATTTATAAATTATAATTGAAATATATGTTTTATAAATAAAAGTTTATAGAATTAGTTCAAAATATATACAATATATTGAAATATATATTATTTTAATTTAATAAAATTAGTTTTATTTAATCGATTAAAATTTCATTATCAATAATAAAATGGTAATGTTTTAATAAATTTATTATTTTTATCAGTAAATTATTTTCTCTTATTTTGAGTTACCATTTTTTATAAAAATTTTATATTTATTTTAGCTTGATTTATATCTTTATGTCTTTTATCTTGAGAAATCTTTAACTTTTTAGTTTTATAACAATCACATAGTTTATCAAATTTTACTATATTTTTATTACCTTAAATTTCTATTATTTCTTCTTCATTACTTATTAAATCAATAAACATTTAGAGCTAAGAATAACTATTTTTTTAGAAATATATGTAATATTTAAGTTTCATTTTAGTTATTTCATTACTGATAAATTTCATCATTCAATGGTTTATCAATAACTATACTATTAGTATTTATATACTACTTATTATTAATTTTTATTCTTAAAAAGTCTAATATAAGCAGTAATAGCTAAAGCAATTACAGATAAATTTCTAAATTATTATCCTCATTTTTCAATATTATTTAAATATAAGATCTCATTTGTTTACCATCTTCATCAGGTAAACTTCAAGGACGTCCCCTAAATCTAATTGAATAAATAAAATATTTATCTTCAGTAGCCAAAATATGTAGAATCCTTTGTGGAATCACTCCAAAATTACCCTAAGGTATATAAAAATAAAAAATTAGAAATAATATAATAAGAACTAATTTAAATATTACCAATATAAGGGAGACAATATTAATATTTTTATAATGATCTTTAAAATATTAATATAAAAATATCAATATTAATAAATATAACTTATAATATATAAGACAAAATTTATAACTATAAAATTATTTTACCTCATCTTATTTGATTAATAAGAGTAAAATCAAAATAAGAAATATAAAAATATTGACTCTTCTAAAAAATAATAAAACAAAAAATAATAAAAATAATGATAAATAATTTATATATAAACATAATTAATACATTAATAAATTTAATAGATGTTGTAGTAGTATTATTGCCAATTCTATTATCAGTAGCTTTTATGACAATTATAGAAAGAAAGCAGTTAGCTGCTCATCAAAGAAGAGTTGGACCTCAAGTAGTAGGATATTACGGAATATTACAACCTTTTAGTGATGCTTTAAAATTAATTTTGAAAGAAACTGTGGTACCATCTCAATCTAATAAAGTATTATTCTATTTAGCTCCCGTTTCTACTTTAATTTTTAGTCTATTAGGTTGGGGAGTAATACCTTTAGGTCAAGGATTAACTTTATTTGATTATTCGTTAGGTATATTTTATACTTTAGCATTATCTTCATTAGGTGTATATGGAATTTTATTTGCAGGTTGGTCAGCTAATTCTAAATATGCTTTTTTAGGATCCTTAAGATCAACAGCAGCTATGATATCATATGAATTAATATTAAGTTCTGCTATATTAATAATAATTTTATTAACAGGTTCATTTAATTTCACTAAAATTATAGAAGTTCAACAAGCTGTGTGGTTTATAGTTCCTTTATTACCTGTATTTATTTTCTATTTTATTTCTATTCTTGCTGAAACTAGTCGTACACCTTTTGATTTGCAAGAAGCTGAATCTGAATTAGTTGCGGGATTCTTTACTGAACATTCTTCTGTTCCTTTTGTTTTCTTCTTCTTAGCTGAATATTCTTCTATTGTTTTATTTAGTTGTATAACTTCTATTTTATTCTTAGGAGGATATAATTTACCTGAAATAATAGTAAATAATTCAGTAATAAATTTACAATCAATAATATTAGGTTTAAAGACATGTATATTCTGTTTCATGTTTGTTTGGTTTAGAGCTACATTACCTAGATTAAGATATGATCAATTAATTGAATTATGTTGGATTAATATATTGCCTATTGCTGTAGCTTTTATTATTTTAATACCTAGTTTATTAATAGCTTTTGATATAGCACCTTACTAAAATTTATTTAATTAAATTTAATAAATTTATAAATTTATATACAAAAAATGTATTAAACTATAAAAAGTAAATATTATTATTTTCTTACTTTAATTTTTAATAAATGAAAATAAATTTAATATAATTCCCTCCTACATATTAAATTTAACTTATTTTTAATATATAAATTATTAATACTTAATCTTATTAATCATTATGTAGTAATTATATCTGTTTTAAGTAAATATACTATATATTTTTATTTTTATTTTTTGATTTTTATCTAATTTCTAAAAGAAGCTAATATAGTTATATAACTTATTAATATAATAATTAATAATTAAAAAGCCTATAATTTAATGGTAGAATAATTTCTTGATGAGGAATCTGTAGAAGTTCAAATCTTCTTGGGCTTATAACAAAATAATTAATTTAAAAACTAAATAAGAAATATCGAAACTAAGTATTTATTGTTACAGTGTATATTTTAATATTAAATTATATAAATATTATTTAGTTTAATTGTAATATCTTTTACTAGATATATTAGAAAGATAATTAAATAATTATAAGTTTTATACTTTAGTCAGTCTAAATAAAAAATATATAAAAAATATATAAAAAAATAGCTGCTATTTTAATATTTAATATAAAAATAAATATATAAATATTAAAAATTATAAATATAAAAAAATATAAAAAACAAAAAATAAAAAATGAGGTTACTTAAAAGTCACTCTTTATTAAGATTAATGAATTCTTATGTAGTTGATTCACCTGAACCTTCGAATATTTCATATTTATGGAATTTTGGTTCTCTACTTGCTACTTGTTTAATTATACAAATTTTAACAGGATGTTTCTTAGCTATGCATTATCAAGCTCATGTAGATTTTGCATTTAATAGTGTAGAACATATTATGAGAGATGTGAATAATGGATGGATTATAAGATATATTCATGCTAATGTTGCTTCTTTCTTCTTTATTTTCGTTTATGGTCATATTGGTAGAAATATATATTATGGATCCTATAAATCACCTAGAATATTAGTTTGGTCAATAGGAGTTATTATTTTAATATTAATGATGGCTATAGCTTTCTTGGGATATGTTTTACCTTATGGTCAAATGAGTTTATGGGGTATGTCTTATTTTGCCCCAAATGCTTATTTAATATATAATTTTATATATTTAATATATGAGTGCCTAGTTAAAATATTTCATTTTTTTACAGTATATAAAATATCAAATGTTGATACTTTTGTATTAGTTCTAAATTCCAGTAGTATTATCCTTTACGATAATAAATTTAACAAGATAAGTTCAAATAAACGTATTGGTCCACATAATAAAGATATACTCGATATTTTATTTGGAAGTTTATTAGGAGATTGTCATGCAGAATTTAGGAATAAAGGTAATGGAACTCGATTTTGTTTTTATCAAGAATCTTCTCATTCTAGCTATATAGAATGGTTACATTCTATAATTAGTGACTTAGGTTACACATCTACAAAAAAACCTATAATTCAAACACGTTTAGGTAAAAAAGGTAATGTACGAAAAGTTATAAGATTTAAAACGTGGACTTATTCTAGTTTTAATTGAATTTATGAGATTTGGTATAATGATAAAACAAAAATTGTACCTTCTAATATAGGAGAATATTTGACTCCTTTAGCTTTGGCTATCTGGATAATGGATGATGGAACTAAATCAGGAGTAGGATTAAAATTAAGTACTAATTCTTTTTCTTATTCTGAATGTCTTCTATTAGTTAAAGTTTTATATAATAAATTTAAACTTAAAGCTAGTATACAATCATCAGGTGTAGATAATCAATATGTTATTTATATATGGAAAGAATCTATGCCTTTATTAAAGGAAATAATTTTACCTTACGTACATTCTTCAATGAAATATAAATTAAATATTAAATAAGTATAGTCAATCTAAAAAATGCTATATTTTAATCACAATTTATTAAAAATGGTAAATATTTTTTTGATTTGGCGACATTGATGAAAACAGGTCAAAAATATTGTTTTGTATCAAGACCGTCGGTTTATCTTAAATTTATTTAAATTATCTTAAGATAGATCGCTACAGACTAGTTCATCGATGGGTATTTATTTAAAATTAATAAAATAAATGCTTAATGTATAGTCGGAGCTTTAGCATTTTTTAAAATGTCATATGGTTTTACTAAAATTGTTGAATAATGTTTTTTTAATTATTAGATTAATAAATTATAGTTAAATATTATCATAATTAATATTTAAATTTATTATTTATTTGATTAAAAAATTTAGTAAAGTATATTCAAGTAAAATACGTGAAATAGTATTGAAAACAATAGGAATAACCTATTAGTTAAGAACTACAATATATATTTTTAAAGCTTGGCAACTGTTATTACTAATTTATTAAGTGCTATCCCTATATTTGGACAAGATTTAGTAGAATTAATTTGGGGAGGATTTTCAGTATCGAATGCTACATTAAATAGATTCTTTTCATTACACTATATTTTACCCTTCTTATTAGCTGCTTTAGCATTAGCTCATTTAATAGCTTTACATGCAGAAGGATCAGGTAATCCTAATGGGATATCTTCTAATGGAGATAGATATGCTATCCATCCTTATTTTATGTTCAAAGATCTTATTACTATTTTCTTTTTCTTCTTAGTTTTATCTATTATGGTTTTCTATTATCCTAATTTCTTAGGTCATAGCGATAACTATATACCAGCTAATCCAATGCAAACACCAGCATCTATAGTACCAGAATGGTATTTATTACCATTTTATGCTATATTAAGATCTATTCCTAATAAATTATTAGGAGTATTAGCTATGTTTGGTTCTTTATTAATTTTATTAATTTTACCTATTGTAGATGTTTCTAGAATTAGAGGTAACCAATTTAGACCTGCTATGAAAGTAGCTTTTTGGTTCTTTGTAGTTAATTTCTTTATATTAATGTGGATTGGTTCTCAACATCCTGATTCACCTTATTTAGAAATAGGACAAATATCTACAGCATTCTACTTTATTTGGTTCTTATTTATTATACCATTAATTGGATTAGCTGAAAATACTTTAATGGATATAGCTACTGAATCTAACTAATTTTATTTTTTTTTTTTATTCTTTAATTTAATGTAAATTTAAATTTGTACAACCCTCCTTAGTTATTGTTATATTTTTTATTCTAAAAATTTTTTAAATAACTTTAACATTTAAAAGAAACTATAGTACACAATTGTGTATTATTCTTAAGCATTCTACAATAATTAATATAAATATTAATTATAAATATATATTATATATATATTAAAAATAAAACTTTATTAAAAATAAAGCTAATTAGTAGATTAAAATAAAACAAAAAAAATTAAGTAAATAAAAATGAAAAAATTTATGCTTTCGATTAATAATTTGAATAGATCAGATTTCCAGTATCATCCTTACCATTTAGTAACTCCTTCTCCTTGGCCTTTAATGATCAGTATATCATTATTTTGTTTTGTTATTGGTGCTGTGTTATATATGCATGGTTATCCTTATTCTTTAGTTGGTGCTACATTTAGATTAGGATTTATTAATACAGCTGCTACAATGTACTTCTGGTTAACTGATGTAACAAATGAAGGTACATTAAACGGTGATCACACAAAGGAAGTAGTAAAAGGTTTATTAATAGGTTTCTTACTTTTCCTTGTAAGTGAATTATTTGTTTTCGTTAGTGTATTCTGGGCTTATTTTCATTCTAGTTTAGTAGCAGCTATTGAAATAGGAGGTATATGGCCTCCTTTAGCTATAATAGCGTTAGATCCTTATGGAATACCGTTATTAAATACAATAGTTTTACTATCTTCAGGAAGTACAGTAACTATGGGACACCATGCTGTATTAAAAAGAGATAGAAGATATTCAATATGGGGATTATTATTAACTATAATATTAGCCATTTTTTTCACAGGATTACAATACTTTGAATATGTTAATGCTACATTTACTATAGCTGATTCAGTATTTGGTAGTGTATTTTATTGCTCTACTGGATTACATGGTCTACATGTATTAGTAGGAACAGGTATGTTATTATCATCTTTTGTAAGATTAGTTAACTATCATTTTACAGATAGTCACCATCAAGGGTTAGAATCAGGTATATTATACTGGCATTTTGTTGATGTAGTGTGGTTATTTTTGTATGTTGCAGTGTACTATTGGGGTGGTTTGTAATTACAATAAAGATGATGTATATATTGATTATGAGTGCTATATTGAATATTATTCATTTATTAATAATAAATAGATATATTATAAAATCTAAATTAATTTACTTTTTAGATATTTTATTTAAAAATATAGTTAAATATATAAAAAAAGTATTTAATTTTTTTAAAAATAAAATTATTTATATTAAAAAAAATTTTTTAAATTTAATTACTAATTTATTACAGTTTATTAAAAATTGCTTAAATTATTTCTGGAAAGCTAATTTATCATATAAAATATTATTATTATCAATGTCTTTTTACTTATATAATTTTATAATTTGTATGATAATTTTTTCAGTAATTTTTTTTCAAATTTTATGTAATTTATTTGGTATTTGTTATAATTTTATTATTTTAGATTTTAATATTGATTTATTATTTAATATATTTAATTTAGGAGAAAATATTAAATTTGATTCAGTATATAATTTATTAAAAATAATTAATAATTACAATGATTCAAAATTATATTTTTATACTTTAAGTGATTGTTTAGATAATGGTTTAAATACTAATACATTTAGTGAAGTTAATTCTAATAATAGTGATAATTTTAAAATATCTAGTGAAATAAATAATACTGAAGATAATAATTACATTAGTAATAATAATATTAATAATAATGATAGTAGTACTAATAATTTCAATAATGAAAATAATAATATTAGTAATAATAATGATAATAATATTAACACTAATAATATTGGAAATATTAATGATAATAATATTATTAATAATGAACTAAATGTTAATACTAATAATGAGAATGATACTGATACTGAGACTGATATTACTGAGAAAGATTCACTGTTTGAAGTGTTAGAAAGTAACCCTTCTACTCCTAATAGTTCACTTATTTCTCCTAATTTATTGGACAATATAGATAATAATCCATTTATCAATGGAATTTTTCCTGCTTCACCTGTTACAAATTTAGTACACAATGTTAATCCCGGTAATCACGTTGTATCACCACATAACATTGACAATTTATTAGCGAGTTTAAGTGATTTAGAAAGTAGAATCACTGAAGGAACAGTAACAAGATCAAGAATTAATCCTTCAATATTACCTGAAAATCCAATTAATCCTTATTACATAGGATTTGGATCATCTAATGAAATAAATAATGTAATTAATAATATAAACGATATAAATAATATACAAGAAAATGTCAACAACAATATTAAAGGTAATTCAGAAGGTAGTTCTGAAAATATTAGTAACTCATCTCAAGATAATTTATCAGATATTTATCAAACAGATACTAATAAATCCTCAGAAGATAATAACTCAACTAATTCCACTAATAATATTGGAAATATTAATGATTCTGATAATAATTCCCCTAATAATATTGATTCAAATAATTCATCTAATAATGATAGTAATAATTATTCATCTAATAATATTAATAATTCTAATACTAGTTTATCTAATAATTCATATGATAATATTAATTTATTAGTTAATATTTCTAATATGAATACTGATAATTTTTCAACAAATGATATAAAAAATTCAACTAGAGAACAAGGTGAAATTAATAGTAAAATAAATAACTATAATTTAACTGAAAATACAAGTATTAGTTCAAATGTAAATATGGACAGAAAACGTAATAGATATGTTATAAATTTATTACTCCCTCCTAATGGGACAGATTTTACTAAATTATTATTTAATTTAGACAGTTATAATGATACTGATACATTTAGTTTATCTAAAACTACTAGATCTTTTGAATATAGTTATAGAAATCCTTTAAATATATTAACTCCTATTGAAAGTACAGAAAAACTAATTAATACATATTATTATGAAGAATTTATTAATAAAACTAATTTATTTGATAATAATTCCTCAGAAATTAATAATACTTCTAAATTTATTAATATTAATGATTCTAATAATTTAATAAATTCAACATCCTCTAAATTAATAAGATCTAATTCAATTTTAGATACGGGAGAAGGTAGTTCTAAAGTTATTCAAGGATCAAAATTTAATAATTCATTACCTGAAAATTTTAAAAATGTAGATATATCTAAACTAGCAGAATCTGATTTAAGATTTTATTTCCCTGAAGATCGTGAAATTTCAGAAATTTTCTCTATTAAGAATTTATCAGCTGAAACTTATTTAGGAGCTGTAGATTTATTTGGTAATATTCACTTAAGTGCAGATATATTAGATGATCCTTTATATAAATTAGTTCCAGGAGTTGATTTTATAGAAGGATTTGATAGTTTTGCAGTATATGATCATGATAGTGAATTTTTTAAACCTATGATTGAATATGCTTACAAAGCTAAACAACAAGATGTCATATTAGATTTCTTTGAATCGCTTCCTGATACTTGGTATAATATAGCTAATAAACAAGAAGCTAGTAATTATATATTAGAATTAATAAACAGAAATTCAGTAGACTTTGATGAATATGATAATAATTCTCCAAATCAAGAATGTAATTTAGTTGAATATTTTAAAAATAAATCTAAATAATTATTATTAATAATCTAAATAAACCCTCCTTCAATATTAAAAAATAAATTAAAAAATCCCTCCTCCAAAAATTAAAATTTTTATATATAAAATAAAAATATTTTATTTAAGAAATTAACAATTAAATTAGAATAAGATTTATCTTAATTTAAACTTAAATAAAAAAATTCAAAAATAAAAATAATCAAAAATAAAAAAATAAATATTATCATAAATAAATATATTCATAAATATATATAGTTATAATTCTATTATTAGAATTTATAATTATAATAATTAACAATTAAAAAGGTTCCCTAAGGATTAATAAGCTCTAATTTAAACTAATGAATTTATCAATATTATTATTTTTAATAGGTATATTAGGATTTGTATTAAATAGAAAAAATATCATCTTAATGATAATAGCTATAGAAATTATGCTTCTAGCTGTAACTTTATTAGTTTTAATAACTTCATTCAGTTTTGATGATAATATAGGTCAAACTTTTAGTATTTATATTATATCGATAGCTGGTGCTGAATCTGTTATAGGTTTAAGTATTTTAGTTGCTTTTTATAGATTAAGAGGTAATATTTCAATTAAAACTTAATATGTATTTATCAATTTTAATTTTTCCTTTATTAGCTTCTTTTGTTTCAGGTTTTTTAGGTAGAAAAATAGGTATAACAGGTTCTCATATATTAACTTGTACTTGTTTAACTATATCTTCAATATTAGCTACAATTGCTTTTTATGAAGTAGGTATCTGTGGATCTCCAGTTTCAATATATTTATTTAGTTGGATAGATTCCGAATTAATGTCTATTTCTTGGGAATTTTTATTTGATCAATTAACTGTATCAATGTTTATTCCTGTTTTATATATTTCTACTTTAATTCATATTTATACAACTTCTTATTTATCAGAAGATCCACATAATCAAAGATTTTTCTCTTATTTATCTTTATTCACTTTCTTTATGTTATTATTAGTTTCTGGTGCTAACTATTTTGTTATGTTTATTGGTTGGGAAGGTATTGGTGTTGTTTCTTATTTATTAATTAATTTCTATTATACTAGAATTCAAGCTAATAAAGCTGCTATTTTAGCTTTAACTATGAATAGAGTAGGTGATATGGGATTAAGTATAGGATTTTTTGCTTTATTTGCATTTTTTGGTTCATTAGATTATTCTACAATCTTTAGTTTAGCATCTTATATGAATGAAACTGCTTTAACTATTATTAGTTTATTATTACTTATGGGTGCTATGGCTAAATCTGCTCAAATTCCTTTACATTCGTGGTTACCAGGTTCTATGGAAGCTCCTACACCTGTTAGTGCTTTATTACATGCTGCTACTCTAGTAACTGCTGGATTATATTTATTAGTAAGATCTTCACCTATCTTAGAATATAGTCCTACTGCTTTATTAATAATAACTTTAATAGGATCTACAACAGCATTTTTTGCAGCAACATGTGGATTAGTACAAAATGATTTAAAAAGAATAATAGCTTTTAGTACAATAAGTCAATTAGGTTATATGGTAATGGCTGTAGGTTTATCTCAATATAATGTTGCTTTAATGCATGTAGTTAATCATGCTTTCTTTAAAGCTTTATTATTCTTAGGAGCTGGAGCTGTAATACATAGTTTTGCAGATGAACAAGATATAAGAAAAATGGGTGGTTTAATAAAATTTTTACCTTTTACTTATACTACAATGTTAATAGGATCATTATCATTATTAGCTACACCTTGGTTAACTGGTTTCTATTCTAAAGATCTTATTATTGAATTAGCTTTTGGACAATATGCTTTCTCTGGTATTTATGCTTATATTTTAGGTAGTTTAACTGCTGGATTAACTGCATTTTATTCATTTAGATTAATTAGTTTAGTTTTCTTAACTGTACCTAATGGTATTAAAAAGGTTTATTTAAATTCTCATGAATCTAATATGGCTGTGGTTATTCCTTTAGCTATTTTAGCTTTATTCAGTATTTTCTTTGGTTTTGTTTTATCTGATTTATTTGTAGGTATTGGTAGTGATTTCTTTGGAAATTCAATATTTATACATCCTAACAATATTACAATAGTAGAAGCTGAATTTAGTTTACCACTAATAATAAAATTATTACCTACAATATTCTCGATATTAGGTGCCACATCTGCAATATTCTTATATCATGTATATCCAGAATTTATTATTAATTTAACTGATTCATCTTTAGGTAGAAATATTTATACTTTCTTAAATGGTAAATATTTCTTTGATATAATTTATAATAATTTTATTATTGCTAAAGGTTTAATTAATGGTATATTAATTTCTAAAGTATTAGATAGAGGTGTTGTGGAATTAATTGGTCCTTATGGTTTAGCTTCAGCTTTAAATCAAAGTGCTTCTAATATTTCTAAATTAGATACTGGTGTAATTACTACATATTCTATTTATATTACTTTATCTACTTTAATTTTAATATTTATAGCATTTTCTACATCTAATTTAGCTTTATTTTTAGATTTTAGATTAGTATTTTTCTTTATTACTATAATTTTTTTAACTTTAACTAATTCTAAATTTAATTAATTTTTATTTTTTTCTTCTATTTTGTTTTAATTAATTTTACCTTAATCATTTTGAGAATATTAATTTATTTTCTCAACTCCCCTTTGTTATATTAAAATATTTAAATATTTAAATAATTAATATTAAGTATAGTTCTAAATAAAATTGATCACTTAAGGTTGCGATAAATATACTAAAAATTTAAAAATTAAAAATGATAACTTTATTAATACTAATACCAATTATAGGTTCATTAATGATATTACCTCTTCAAGAAGATTATCTAAATAATAAAAATAAAATAAAAACTATAGCTATTACTACTTCAATAATTAATTTTATTGTATCTATTTTCTTATGGTTAGAATTTGATTCAAATACAAATCAATATCAATTTGTTACAGAATTTGACTATTTACCTATAGGTCATTTAATATTTGGAGTAGATGGAATATCATTATATTTTGTTTTATTAACAACATTTATTACTCCTGTAGCTATACTTTCTAATTATAATAATATAAATGTTAATATTAAATATTTCTTAGTTTCTTTATTAATTTTAGAAAGTTTACAATTAGCTTTATTCTTAATTTTAGATTTATTATTATTTTATGTTTTCTTTGAAAGTGTTTTACCTTTATTCTTTATTAAAATTCTTGTATATGGTTCTGGTGAATCTAGAGATAGATCTGCTAATCTTTTATTTTTATATACATTATTTGGTTCTTTATTTATGGCATTAGCTATAGTTCAATTATATAGTTATACATATACAACAGATTTCCAATTATTATCTTTATGTGATATTAGTTTAGAAGGACAAAAATTATTATGGTTAGCTTTCTTCTTAGCTTTTGCTATTAAAACTCCTTTATGGCCTTTCACAGGTTGGTTATATAGAGCTCATGCAGATAGTCCTTTAGCTGGTTCTATTTTATTAGCTGCAACTATTCTTAAATTTGCTACTTATGGTTATATCAGAATTTTAATTAATTTCTTACCTGATGCTACTAATTATTTTGGTCCTTTAGTACAAACTATAGCTATAGTAACTCTAATTTATGCTTCATTATCTACAATTATCCAACAAGATACTAAAACATTAATTGCTTATTCAAGTATTGCTCATATGAGTATAGTTATTTTAGGTCTATTCTCTAATAATATTCAAGGTATAGAAGGTGCTATATTACTTGCTTTAGCTCATGGATTTGTATCTCCTGCTTTATTCATTTGTGTAGGTGGGATAATTTACGATAGAACAGGTACTAGAGTTATTAAATATATTAGAGGTTTAGTAACTTATATGCCTATATTTACTATATTATTCTTTATTTTCACTTTATGTAATACTGGAATACCTTTAAGTTTAAATTTCTTAGGAGAACAATTATCTTTAATTGGTATTTGGGAAGTTAATCCTATTATATCTGCTTTAGGTGCTTCTGGTATAGTTTTATCTGCTTGCTATTCTATTTTCCTATATAATAGAATATCTTATGGTAAATATTCTCCTCATATGAATAAAGTTGTTTTAGATTTATCTAGAAGAGAATTTATTTTATTAATAACTTTATTAATTCCTACTATTTTATTAGGAATATTCCCTAATTTAATATTAGATTCAATTCATTTATCTGTCTCAAGTTTATTATTTAATTAACTTTAATTCTTTCAAAAATTAAATTTTTAATTATTACATAAATATGACTTTCCTCCCTTAAAGAATTATGAAAAAGTTTATTATATTTTTTAAAAAAATGTTAAATAAAAATGAAAATAAAGATAAAATTTCTAATATTATTATTAATAATAATTATAAATTTATTAGATAATTATATATATTGTTAATCTGATATTGAAAGGGGAATTATAAATATTTCTACAGTTACTTAATCAAAAGATTGACGCCAATTATTGAAAATGATGAAATTTTAGTTGAAATTGATTAAATTGAAACTAATACAACAAATTTTAATTCAACTGCTTCTATTTTACCTCATATTAATTCAAATCCTGATGAAATATCCTGTTGAAGTTGAAATACTTTCTATGAGATCAAGTTATTTTGATGATTTATGGATGACTGTACAATATAATTCATCTGAAGCCACTTTCAATTTTTCTGTTAAATCAACAATGATTATAGGATTAAGTTGTATAAATATTATAACTATTACAAACAATTTACTTGTAAATTTTTTTGCTTATTATAAAACTATTAAGCTATAGAAATATATCTCCCTAGATTTTTAGATGAATGTTTTAAAAATTAAAATTTTTTAATCTAATCAGAAATGGTATAAAGTTTAAGTAAAGAAATATAACAATTAATGATGTTTAACAACTTAAAAGAGGTTAATAGAAAAAATTTTTTTAATTATTGAAATAGTTTAATTAGTAGTAATTTAATATTAAAAATAATTAATATTTTTATTAATTATTTTTATTTTTATTTTTATTAAATGGTAGAGGATGAACAGGTTCAATCGCTCCCTTTGGGTGGGAGAGCTAGCGTGTTCGAGTCGCGCCTACCATATTTAATTTATTCTTATTATTTTATTATTTAATTATAAGGTGCTATGGCAGAGTGGTTAATGCGAGGTACTGTTAATACTTTTTTCAGAGGTTCAATTCCTCTTGGCACCTATTAAATTTACATTAATAATATTAATTATTAATTTAAAAGAAGTTAATAATCAATATTGTAACGAACATGTTGAAATTTGGTAAACAATCTCCTCTTAAGCAGGAGTGGAAGTGATTCCTTAAGAGTTCGAGTCTCTTTGTTCGTAAATTGTTTCAAAGATAGTGTAAAAATATTACAAAGCGATATAGTGTAATGGTGTGCACAGCAGTCTCATGAGCTGCTAGGTTTGGTTCAATTCCAAAATTCGCTATATAAATTACTAAAAATATATAACAATAAAACAAAATAAAAGTTTTAATACTTCAATTTTGTTAGGTTTTTATTAAATTATATTTCTAGGTCTTTTAGTGTAAAGGTCGCACGGTTACCCTTCACGTACCCAGTGTCAGTTCGAATCTGATAAAGACTATTTTTAATTTAAAAAAATTATATAGATATAATTAATAATATAATTATTAGAATAAAGATTAAAATATATTTAATATCAGGAATAGTTATCATTTGGAAAGTTAAGACAATTGCTAATTGTTCGGGGCAACCCTTGGGTGTTCGACTCACCTCTATTCCGTATATTGTATTAAATATTTATAAAAATAGTAATAATTTAAAAATAAAAATTTAATATGAAATATTTAAAATATTAATAAATTAAAATAAAAGATGGATAAACAAACGAAAAATAAACAAATAGAGCTAATTAGTTTTAAGGAGTAATAAGTAGTAATAAATAAACTT